GCTGCGGTTTGAGCGGCGAATGGTGTCCCCCTTCGTGTACCCTTGAATCCGCAAGTACCGGCGGAGGACCAAGAGATCACCCGACCCCGTACATCCGTAACAGTCACAATGGTATTGTTGAAACTAGCTTGAACATGAATAACCCCCTTTGGTATTTTACGAGCATGCTTACGCGAAACAATACGTCCATTTTTACGCGAACCCATTTTTGTTTTTGGTATAGGTTTTGCCATACTTTATTATATTATTATTATTTATAAATCGAAGTCCAAGATCTATGGATATATCCATTTTATGTCAAAAACAGATCCTTTACTATTTTCTAATTTTCTAACTAGAATTTAAGATTCTCGTTTTTTATATTAATTGTACTATTTCTATTAATTCTATAATAATAGAATTAATATAGAATATAATTTTTTATAAATAATATTTCTTTATAATATTTATAATAATACTTAATTTCTTATAATACTAGACTACTTAACTATAATACTTAGAATATATGATAATTTTTTTTATATATACTATTATATATTTTATTTATTATTAATTTATTTCATTTGTGCACCCCGTCCTTTAGAATAGAAAGCCCTTCTTTGTGGAAATATTATCCTTGTCTTTGTTTATGTCTTGGGTTGGAACAAATTACTATAATTCGCCCCCGCCTACGGATCAATCGACATTTTTCACAAATTTTATGAACAGAGGCTCTTATTTTCATATTTGTCATTCCTTAACTTAATTCCTAATCTCTTTATTGGAAGAAAATAAGGTTTCCTTAAATTTTTAACTTCTAATTGCACCCCCCCCAAAAAAAATGTTGAAGTTGAAAAAAAAAAGTCTAATTAAAAAATGCTTTATACTTCCATTTTCATTTTTACTTTCGTGGTCATTATATATATATAAAATGAGAATATATATATATATAAAATAAGAGTACGTCGAGTCGAATCCTTTCGGAAACATAGCTTTGAATCAAACAAAATATGATTCTATAATATAAAGGAATCTGGAACAGACCCTTGGGAGGTGATTCAATAATTAAACCCGCATGAATCAATCCATTTTCTTTTTTTTTTCTTTTAGTCGTCTTATTCCAGTTAAAATCCTTTCGTGCATTGACTACTGTATATTCACTACTGTATGAAGAGTGCTATTAGAAACCTGTGTTTTCTCTCTTTTTTCACAAAAATGGATAGAAGTTTCTCGTATAATTCGGATATCCAAAAAATTACCATATATAACATAAAACTTCTCCACCGATTCTTTCTAATCGAGCCTCTCGATCTGTCATTATACCTTTAGAGGTAGAAAGAATTACAATTCCCATTCCTCCTAAAATTCTAGGAATTCGTTGATAATTAGAATAAATTCGTAGACCGGGTGTACTGATCCGTTTTAAAATTAAAACAGTTTTATATGATCCTTTCCTATTTCTTCTATACCGTAGAGTTAAAACTAAAAAATATTTGTCGCCTTCTCTATGTTTTCTCACGTTTTCAATAAAACCCTCTCGTAAAAGTATTTTAACAATGTTTTCGTTGATGTTAGTAGATGGTATTTGAACCATTCCTTTTCGATTCATGTCAGCATTTCGTATAGAAGTTATTATATCAGCGATGGTGTCCTTACTCATGATAAACAAAAATGATTGTTGTCCCTGATTTTGGATATAATCAACATGCTGCTTTTTTCTATTTTTTATTCAATAAAATATCTAATATTGATATCTTTTATTGATATCTTTTTTTTGAGGTTATGAAATCTTTATGAAATATTAAATTATATATATATAATAATTACTACTCTAATGGTATATATATAATAATTTAATAATTACTACAAAAGGTATATGTGTGAGATATAATCTATTAATGAATCTATTTCATTCACAAATAATATATCTATGTCAGGGTGTCGCTTTATAATACCTCGGGCGCTAAGGAAACTATTTTAGTGAAATTTAACTGTCTCAATTCCCTGGCGATTGCGCCAAAAATTCGAGTTCCTTTTGGATTTCCTTCTTGATCAATGACGACCGCAGCATTATCATTATAGTGTATTATCATCCCGTTGCTACGTTTGAGTTCTTTACAAGTACGTACAATTACAGCTCTGATCACTTCTGATCTTTCTAAAGGCGTATTTGGTACAGCTTCCTTTATTACAGCAACAACAATGTCACCAATATAAGCATATCGTCGATTACTAGTTCCTATGATTCGAATACACATCAATTCGCGGGCTCCGCTGTTATCGGCTACATTCAAATGGGTTTGAGGTTGAATCATATCATTTATTTTATCTGTTCTTTCAGTCCCAAAGGTTGAAGTAAAAAAAAATATTCTGTGTTACAAAAAAGAAATCTACAATTGCCATTTTCTTTTGCATCCTAAAGACCTCTTTCCTTTGGCTCTCATTTTTATCCCGAAATAATGAATTGAGTTCGTATAGGCATTTTTGATGCTGCTATTGAGATAGCCTTTCGGGCTATATTTTCTGCGACTCCGCCCATTTCATAAAGTATTCTACCCGGTTTAACGACAGCTACCCAATATTCGGGAGATCCTTTTCCCGAACCCATACGCGTTTCGGTAGGTCTTACTGTAATCGGTTTGTCTGGAAATATGCGAACCCATATTTGTCCACCCCGGCGGACATTTCGTGACATTGCCCGCCGCCCTGCTTCTATTTGTCTAGATGTGATCCAAGCGGGCTCAAGTGCCTGAAGAGCATATCTTCCGAAACAAATATGATTACCTCGATAGGATATTCCTTTCATTCTTCCTCTATGTTGTTTACGGAATCTGGTTCTTTGGGGGTTATAGTTGATGGTTGTTTTTCAATTCCATCGCTATTACAGAACCGTACATGAGATTTTCACCTCATACGGCTCCTCGCGAATGAAGCGATTCTAAAAAGAAAATAAATAGATTGAACCGAGAAAATAATAAAAATATATATATATATAAAATAGGATAGAATCGCGGGATTTTTTGAGATTTCATAAAATCTATTGATCTATTGTAAATTTGTATATCTTGTTTTGATATATAACTAAACATGTAGTCGTCTTATATACAATTTTAGCAATCCATATATAACCATATATAACTAGATAATGTTGTTTTGTTATATTAGAAGGTTCTAACGAATTTCTAAAATTCAAAAAAAAAATAAAAATTTTCGCGGGCGAAAGTTGACTCTTTTCTTTCATTATCAATTTCAGATGAAATGTGGGGTTATAGGCCATGACTCCTCAAAAAAAAATGGATTGGTTCTTGGTTCGTTTCGCCATCCCACCCAATGAATCATTAAGATTTGTTTTTAATAAAATAAAATCTTAGGTATTCACAGGTTCCGTCGTTCCCATCGCTTCTCGATTAATGGTTAGGTCTGAATTCGACAACGGAGCCTCTCTAATATTTAAATAAGATTCTCTTTTTTCTTGAATCAACCTTCTCAGTTTTTATTGACTCGCGGCTCTTGATTTGTTTGTTCTAGGAATATATTCTTCTATAATATAGAGGGGTTAATTAATATTGATGCTTTATTACACTACTTTTTATGAGATGACCCATCGACCTTTACATATTAGAATTCTATATCATTGATATTCTTTTTCTCTCTTTCTTTCAACCCTTCATTTATCCGTATATTCTTATTGCTTTACAACTCATAATCAGATTCGTTTTTCTTCCTTTTTTTATGCAATATTTCAATTGTTATAATTATATCCCCAATATATTCTATCTTTTCTTTATATTTTTTATTTTGATTAGTTTTTTATAGATCCTGATAATGCGAAGCGATGAGTTGGTTATTAGTTCTTTATTAATAAATTCATACCACGAGCCGGTTTATTTTTTTTTTTTTTTTTTCTTGAATTATAGCCACTCTAAAAAAAAACCAACGAGTCGCACACTAAGCATAGCAATTCTATCAATATCAAAATCAAATGATTAATCGAATTTATTCAATCTTATAAAAATTTCTCATTTTTTTAATAAGAAAATAAGAATTTGTAATTTTTTTTTGTTTTATCGAAACATGGAACCTTAAAGATAAGGAAAAGTTTATTATTCTTTGTTTACAAATATCCAAACTTTGATCCCTAATATCCCATAAATAGTTCGAACTGGATAGGAACAATAATCAATTTTAGCTCGAATGGTTTGTAGAGGAACCCTACCTTCTCTGATCCATTCGACACGCGCAATTTCTTTTCCGTCGATACGCCCTGCAATTTGTACTTGAACTCCTTTTGTACCTGCCTGTTCCGTTAATTCAATAGCTTTTTTCATTGCTTTACGAAACGAAACTCTATTCTTTAATTGCCCGGCTATAAATTCTGCAAGAATATTAGGGTGTCTATAAACGTTTGCCATTTTTGTAATAGCAATGTTAAGTTTTCGGTGCACACAATTCAGTTTTTTTTGTCCATTAATTTGTAATTCTTCGATTCTTCGAGGATTCCCCCCTATTAATAACTTTGGAAATCCCATATAGATTATCACTTGAATCAGATCGATTCTTTTTTGAATCTTTATCCGTGCAATCCCTTCGACACCCGAAGATATTTTTATATTTTTTTGTATATAATTTGTGATAAAATCTCGTATTTTTTTATCTTCTTGTAGATTCTCGGAATAATTTGTTGGTTGTGCAAACCACAGAGAATCGTGATTTTGAGTTGTACCAAGTCTGAAACCAAGCGGATTTATTTTTTGTCCCATACATAATTCCCCACTAGTATACATAAAACATAAAATGACTACTATGCATAAAATGATACATCCTATTTGTGTACTTTCTTTTTTTATCTTTATCCATTTGGGTTTTTATTATTAATTTATTTTTTTTTTTTATTATTAAGGATAATACAAGGATAATACGGCATGGCTTTCCTAGTTTTTTATCTATAAATATATCTTTATGACTCATTTTGACTTAGTTCATTGAAACCCATATTGTGACTAGCATTTGCTGTTGCAGAA